ATTCACAATCTTTACTTCTCTATTATATTGTTCAATACGTTCGCGGATAATATTACTAATTTCATCAGCTCGAAGGGTTCCCATTAGTATCTCTTTTTTATTTTTCGGAAGGAAAGGAAAAAAAAACACCTAAACTTTAAACTAGATTAAAAAGGCTAATCAGTTATTTCTTCCACGGACCCGAGGATACCAATATTAGCACTGATGGTACGAAAATGTAATTCGCTATTCAAACAACTATTCAGAGTTCCTAGAGCTCTTTGTAAAGCTTGTTGGAAAACTTGCTGTCGTACCTGATTAACCGCTCTTTGTTGTTCAAAAAGAAGAGTTTCATTTTTGTAATTTTTTAATTGTTCCAAACTATCGCAAGTAGCATTAATCAAAATTATTTTCTCTCTTTCTATCTCAGAGTATCCATTCAGTCTATACTCATCTGCTTCCATTTCCACTTTACGTAATCGAGCCCGCGCTCTTTCGAGCTGTTCAGCGGCCCCTCTACGTAATTCTTCTGAATTTCGAATAGTACTCAAGATCCTTTGTTTTCGCTTATCTAATAAATCATTTAATGAAAGTAGATTATCTTTACATTCATTTCACAACTCTCATATCTCTTCCCGAACCAAACATGAATCTTTTGATTCATTTGGCTCTCACGCTCAATTGTTTCTTTCCTTTGATAGACATTCCCATATCTTTGATCTTTGAATGGAATGAACCTATCCTCTCTTGAGCCTATCCTCTCTTTTCTGTTCGTATTCAAAGATATCGAAACTGATCTAACATCAGAATATTAGGATAGTTAGGATAGTAGGACTCTTCAGACCAGACAAAAAATAAAAAATTGTCAGCAAAGTTGTTTCTTTATTTGTTCTTTATTCACAAACTTTTTTTTTTTTCATCCAAAAAATTAAAAAAATTTATCTTTTTTATACAATATATAGGTCGTCGATTTGGCAGTGGATAAAAAAAGGGGTGGGGGAATATACCCATCTTTCCTATACCTGTAAATGGTTCAAATAAATTTATCCATATGAGTGTTATACATCGGATAAATTCCCAATTTTTTTTTTTTTTTGATTTGCGGTATTTCGGTACTAATGTAGCGGTAGAAAGAGTACCACGGTATGCTGTGCCTGGACTTCAAACAATTTATCTTTAACCATGTAAAAGACCTCAACATTATTGGTTGATAGAGAATCAAAGTTCATTTACCAATTAGTCACGAAATGCTATGGTTCTTAGATATGATTTCTGAATAAAATCCAATTACGAAGTAATTCGTCGAGATTGTGCACCCTTTTTCCTATTTACGCAAATAAAAAAAGAATACATAAATATAAAGAAAGTGCAGCCGGCGAAATCCAACCTATTCTTGAAATACACAACTCGCACACACTCCCTTTCCAAAAAAAATCAATATACCCAGCACAACGCTTAGATTTATTGGATTTGTTGCTAAAATATCGGTATTAAACTCGAAACTCCCAGCGGATGGCCAGTGCCCCACGGAAACAAAGGAATCGGTTATATTTTTCATATGCTCTCCTCTTATAGATAGGACTAACAAAGAACAGAGTTCTTTTTGTATCACTCCACTCGCCTCCCCCCTTTTTTTTATCGATTTTTTTGTTCCATTTCTTATTTTTAATGGAATTTTACTAAACTAAGAACGAAAGGGAAGAAAGCGAGTGGATCCGCTAATTCCTTATCCTCAAATCAGTCCCTCCCAAAGTATTGTTTCGACAAACAAAAAATAAATAGTTATAGGAGTAAAATTCGAAGGAGCAAAGGGAAACTCCCAGCTAAGAAAATAAGAAAAAAGATAGGTCCCCCTTTTTTTTACATTTTTATTCTACGATAAAATTAAACAAAAGGATTTGCAAATAAAAGAGCTAATGCCACGACCAGTCCATAAATTGTTAAAGCTTCCATAAAAGCCAGACTAAGCAATAAAGTACCTCGTATTTTACCCTCTGCTTCTGGTTGTCTCGCAATACCTTCTACAGCTTGGCCCGCAGCAGTACCTTGACCAATCCCAGGTCCAATAGAAGCAAGCCCCACAGCCAATCCAGCAGCAATAACGGAAGCAGCAGAAATAAGTGGATTCATGGTAATTTCCTCGCAAAAAAAAAAAAAAAAGAAATGGTTAATGATACAACCAACCAATGAATTACTACTTAATCTTTATCCACTTCTTTTTATACTTTTACTATTTACTTTACTATACTACCTTTTTACTTACTTCTTTTTTTTTTATTGATACTTATCACTAAAATCTATCGGGTCGAAGTAGCTAAAAACTCCAACAGAATATTACTTAATTTTAAGAACTACTTCCATATACTGTTTTTCCTTTCTTTCTACCCATGATGGAGTTTTATGTAAATAGATACATACGGTTTTAGCCATTGTGTTTTCTTGTTTAGAAACTCTTATATTCTTTCATTCAATTAACAATCACAGAAAAAATAGAAAAAGGACTGATATTTGAATCTATAAAAATTATAAATATAAATGAAGTGAGCTAGAAAAAAAGAGATAGGGATAATTCCTATCTAACTAGTAAATAACATATACTTTTTTTCTTACATAACGTAAACCACCTGCACTTTAATACATAATATTAGCTATTTTAATTTTCTTCTCCAGCCCTGTGGATTATATTGAACCCCGCATTGCTTTAATTGGGATAAGCTTAAAAAACTATTTCGAAAGTTAGTCAATGATGACCCTCCATGGATTCACCTATATAAGCCGCAGCCAAAGTTGAAAAAATAAGAGCTTGAATACCACTTGTAAATAATCCAAGAAACATGACAGGTATAGGAACTACTGAAGGCACTAAAGAAACAAGAACAACAACTACTAATTCATCAGCCAATATATTCCCGAAAAGTCGAAAACTAAGAGATAAAGGCTTTGTAAAATCTTCTAGGATATTAATTGGTAAAAGTATTGGAGTTGGTTGAATGTATTTACCGAAATATCCCAATCCTTTTTTGCTAAGACCCGCATAGAAATATGCCACTGACGTGGGTAAAGCTAAAGCAACAGTAGTATTTATATCATTCGTGGGCGCAGCTAACTCCCCATGAGGTAACTTTATGATTTTCCAAGGTAAAAGAGCACCTGACCAGTTAGAAACAAAAATAAATAGGAACATCGTTCCAATAAATGGAACCCAAGGACCATACTCCTCTCCAATCTGAGTTTTGCTCAAGTCTCGAATAAATTCAAGGACATATTCGAAGAAATTCTGCCCGTCGGTCGGAATGGTTTGTGGATTCCGAACAGCTATGATGGCTGAACCTAATAAAATAGCAATTACAACCCAAGAAGTGATAAGCACTTGGGCATGAATTTGTAAACCTCCTATTTCCCAATATAAATGTTGGCCTACTTCTACACCTGACATATCGTATAACCCTTTGAGTGTTTTAATGGAACATAGTATAACATTCATATTGCCCTATAATAGAAATCGAACTTAAAAAAGGAATTATTTTGATTCAACCATATCTTTCTCAATTCATCTACCTTCATTCATGAATAGGAATCATACATTATATTTAGATATATTTAGAATACCAAGAAATTACATAAAAAAAAAATACCAATCATTTTTTATTAAATATTCAAAACATAGTTCAAAAATGCAAACCAAAATAATAAACAATCAAAGAAATCCATGGAGTTCAACAAAAAGGAACTAATCTTCTTCTTCTTTTTCTTAACTATTAAATTATAAGATAATCAACCTTTTTTTATATAACTATTTCGGCCCTCCAAAATTGCGGATACTAATTTGGTAAGAATCAATCGAATCGATGCTATAGCATCATCGTTGGCCGGAATAGAAATATCTGCAAGATCTGGGTCACAATTTGTATCGATTAAACAAATCGTCGGAATGCCCAAAATGACACATTCTCGAAGAACCATATATTCTTCTTGCTGATCAACGATAATTACAATATCGGGCAATCCCGTCATATATTTGATCCCACCCAGATATGTTTGCAAGGTGGATAACTTTCTCTTCAACATTGCTGCATCTCCTTTTGGGAGACGGGCGAGTTTCCCCATTTTTTGTTCCGCTCTTAAGTCCCTGAACTTCTGAAGTCTTGTTTCTGTAGTAGACCAATTTGTTAACATACCACCAAGCCATTTTTTATTAACATAATGACATCGAGCCCTTATTGCTGCTGATGCTACTAAATACGCTGCTTTATTTTTGGTGCCAACGATTAAGAAGTTTTTTCCCATACTTGCTGCATCAAAAACTAAATCGCAGGCTTCTGATAAAAAACGAGCAGTTATAGTAAGATTTGTAATATGAATACCTTTACGCTTTGCAGAGATGTAAGGAGCCATTCTAGGATTCCATTTCTTAGTACCATGACCAAAATGAACTCCTGCTTCCATCATCTCTTCCAAATTTATGTTCCAATATCGTCTTCCCATTTTGCCACACTTTATCTTTTTTTTTTTTTTTTAGAGAGATTCAGTAACCTGTGAAATAAATAATTGTTCCGACGGAACCTTATACCAGGATTGACCATTGATCTACGACCAAAATCATGAATTTATTTTCATTCTTTATTTTTCGTTGATTACCAAATCCATAATGGGACCAGAGAATTCAAGTAAAAAGAATGAACCTCTTGTTAGGAATTACTAAATAATGTATCATGTAAATGATTGGTCTGATGTCCCATGGAAATAGTTCGGGACGCAAGAACAAAAAAAAATTCTCAAAATTCTCTATAGTGTAACAAAATATCTCTCATCTCCAATTCGAATAGATTCTTCCTTTTTATTTGCAAATGAATGTTTTTATCTTGCTTTGAACGATGTACTAATTTTTTGAATCCAGTACCAACCGGTATAATCCCCCCCAGAACAACGTTCTCTTTCAGCCCTTTCAACCAATCAATACGACCTCGTAGAGCAGCTTTTGCTAAAACTCGAGCAGTTTCTTGAAAACTCGCTTCGGATATGAAACTTTGAGTATTCAGAGATGACTTCGTTATTCCCAATAAGATTGCCCGATAACAGATCGCTTCGTCCAAAACACGCCCTGCTCGCTCTGCTCGCAACAATCCAATCAGTTCCCTAGGTGAAAACACATTAGACATTCCATCTTCTGAAACCAACACTTTTGATGTTACTTGACGTACAATAATCTCTATATGTCTATTATGGATCTGTACCCCCTGGGATCGATAAACCTTTTGGATCTTATTAACCAAAGAGATACGACTTTGTGCTATGGTTAGTTCAGCTCCAATCAAGAATCCCCAGGGTATCCCAAGAAGCCTTCGGCTACGTTCGTCCCAACCTTCAACTCTCTTTTTGAGGTTCATCGATATTGAATCAATTGAACGAACTTCTAAGATTTGTTCCACTTTTGGAAGACCTTGCGTGATATCGCCGGATCTCGATTTTTCATATATAAATGTAATTAATGTATCTCTTTCATAAAAGGTTTTCCCATAATGGCCATGAACAGTTGCTCCCGGAGTGACCAAATAGGGCTTAGCTGATCTTATAACTAAAGAGTCAACATGAACAATGAAAATTTTACCAGATTTTTTTATGCGTGATCCGTATTTCAATAGACATAAATTTTCACAAAGAAATAGGCCAAGGCTAATTATTGTCCATGCCTCTTCACAATAATCGTGATGGAGAAAACACCAATTAAAATGGAATAAATTCCAAATGATGTTACTACACGGATCGGGATTATAAATCCTACTATTTTCATCTAGGAAACAGTATTGAAATTGAAGTACTTGGAAAGTCTGTTGAAAATTGTCAAATAACAAATAGTTATTTAAAAAGATTTGATTATGAGTTATTAAATAGTAAGATAAACAAGGATTCGCTATTTTAAATACAGTAGTACCTAAGGGACCCAACAAATCCCTAATTGGATTCATGGGATCCAATTCTTTTGTCGCATTATTATATCTCGAAGTATTAAAGGGGCCAATTCGAGAACAATTGGATGATGACAAAATTCGGAAAGATTGGCATTCCTTATTTCGATTCAACAACGTACCAAGAGTTCCCTGATGTTGGGGAAATGATTGAGTCTTTGCCTTGGAATTAAAAGGATTTATATTGGTACGATCTAATCCAATATTGTAAATCAATCCTGAACTTGACGTATCATACTTTTTTACGGTATAAGAAATAGTGGACTTTACTAACTCAATTCTGATGAAATCACGAAGCAGATCATTTGCCCTTATTTCAACAAAGGAAGCATGAACCTCTTCTTTTATAAAACCCCTTTTTTCTTGGTCCCAATTCAATACTAAGCAAGCCCGAACTAATTGAATACTTGTGTGAGAAATTCCTCGAATTGACTTGCTATTTCCATAAAGTATATAATTGACAATTCGAAGTTGTACATTATCCTTTTCCTGCAAGAGATCCTGAGGAAAAAGTGTTGCTAAATTTATCCCATCGGATATTTCATATGGGACTACGGGCCGAACCAAAACAAAATACTTTTTTTTTATAGGTGTGATCCGTTGAACATAGATCCAATTTTTAAATTTTTTTGATCCCTTATAATTTTTATTTTCCATTCCTGGTGGTATCAAAATGCCGCCGTGCCTAGATATTTTTTCCGCCTCTCCAGGAAAATGAATATCTCCAGAAAAAATTTTCAGTTCAATACTCCTTTTTTTTCTCTCCACTCGGACTAATCCACCTACTCGGCTTCTTGTATTTATATTTAAAGCAAGTCGTGTATCTACTCCAACGATACTATTGTTTCGGACCATTATGGGCGAAGATACGGGGAAGATATGCACTTCCTCGGGAATGAAAAAAAATCGATCTACTCTCATTTGCATTTGGTATTTCGGACTAAATTCTTTTGCTCCTCGATACTCAATCAAATCCTCTTTTTTTACGATTGAATCTACTTCGACAATCCCATATTTAGTAATTCCCGAACTGCTTCTTCTATATCGCGGATCATCAAAATAAGCAAGAATACTATTTTTACGTAAAATACCATTTATAGGTATTTTAATAGAAATACAAAAAGATGGTATTAGTTTCTTTTCTCGTTCTTGATCATATTGTAAGGGAATCACGAATCTATTTCTTCGCTTTTTCGCCAAGGAATCATCGGAATTCTCTTGACAAATAGAGGGATCTATGAGATTCCAATGACCATTGGATATGATTCGATAAGGTTTTGAATACTCAAAAATTTGCCCATCCTTTTTACTTTTACCAAAAAATTTATGTCTTACTTGATCATTAGTCAAATCAAAGATATTTCTTTCTTCGACAGAAAAAGAATTAGAATTCATTTGATCTTGATCCTTGTGGAGTGAAAAAGACACTATACTGGATCTGCATAGACATCCTGCTAATATCCATAAATGACTTGTTTTTGGTACTAGATGAACATTACTATACGGATATTCGGGCGCATGATGCACATCAGTACTCCAGTGCATTTCTCCTTCT